CGTTTCGTGAACAGCTATGCCCGAGAATGAATGAATTGTGATATAGCGCCGAATAAGCCACAGCTCTATTCCCGACTCGAAATCCATAAATTGTTGGGAGAACTGCTCTCTCTATCTCAGCTGCTTTCCCTACTACCGGCACAAGAGGGACTTTTTCTCTAAAGCCTACTTCCTCTCTCTGATCTCCAAACCCATTTTGTCCCGATACTGGAAGCCGCGTTTGAAGATGAGTGGATCGGGAATCTAACCCAGCGAAGAAAACTACACTGGGCTCCAGCAATTCAATGATCTCTGTGACTTGGCTATCAAGGTCACTCGCCACGAGCGCTTGCGTAAGTTCGAAAAGCGCAGTCTCTATTGGTACTTAATTACAACAGAGAGCAATTCGGACTTGATGCAATGGTGGCGGAGATCAAGATCACTAAGCCAGTTCTTTGCCTTGCTCTACGCAAAGCCCCACCCAATCAGGCTGCCATGCTGAACAAGCCTGGTATGAAGCTGACTGCAGGCAAATTTGGCAATCGGCCACGTGATTTCACGTACGATGTCTCAAAGGCCGATGAGATCTATGATTGCTTGGAAAAAGTAGGGTCCCCAGAGCATCAAGTCCAGTTAGGCACACTAAAGGGACAGAACCCCGTATGCAAGTTTCATGCCAGTAATAGTCACGCCACAGCTTGCGTAGCCTTCTGCCACACAATACAGGACAAGATTGATGGAGGCTTGCTGAAGTTTCCCGATAAGGGAAAACAAAGAGATGTTGATTGACAAGCAACCATTTCCCAAGACCGCGCAAGCAGCGCCGGTGTATATTCATGACCACTACGGCGTAAACCCCGAATCGGAAGGTGAACCTACGGGTTACACCGTAGACTTCTAAGTTGCCCAAGAAGTATTTGATCGCTTCAGGGAAATGGGTGTGCTGAGACCAGTCACACAAGTCTTCTGCAGTCATTGAAGAGATTGTCGATCACCAGACCGACTATTTAAATGTAAACATGGTTACGATCCTGCGACCAACCTCGGCTAAAAATTGATCTACAAGGGGGCCGTCTAGGATCTATAATCCCTGTCAGTAAGCGTGCCGTTGTAATCGGCCAAGAGGCTACTCAAATACTTCGCTGATGCTCTATTACAAAGCTTCGAGCTGTCAAGCCTAAGGTCGGCCCACCTAACCTAATAGGCGGATGGAAGAAAGAAAAGGGCATCCCTTGCTTAGTTTGGCAAGCTCCTTCCTTTGTTGAGCTCTGTCATACCGCTCTTCTATCTCTTTCATTGGCGCAATCTTCTTTGAATTCAATAAATAATTGCGATTTACTTTTATGAAAGATATCTCCTCCCTTTAATCTAATCAGTATATTACTTATGAGTAAGGAACTCTCCGAAAGGAGGGTAAACAGGAGTTAACGGCAGGCGCAATAGAAAGGCAGTTGGAGACAGGCGATAGGCTTAGATCAGATGCAAGCAAGCTCAGTCTCAATATGCGCATTAGAGAAGGGGGGTTGGCGCTTCGGTCAAGAGGCTAGCTAGCGTCCCACCTTCCTGTCTTGACTGGTAGGCACAATCCCTTGAGTCTAGTTCTTGAGCGAAGGAATCGCTTTCAATGACAATTTCTCTTTAGAAATCAGCCATCAGCCCTCTTCAAGCTGTCGAATATAGATAGGAGATCCACTTCAAGTTCAAGGCTGGCAGCAAGCGTAAGTGCAATCGCAATCCCTATGAATATCATTAATCAATATCTCTCCGGCCCTCTAGCACTCTGTTATGGCGCAATCACTGACTCTAGTTCTGGAGTTCTAGGTCCTCTAGCTATTAGTGCTGGTAGCTCTCCTTCTGGTAATGCATTATAGGCTGTCTTCCTTCCACCTCTCTCTATCGCCCTTCCTTCTTTTAGCAGCTCATCTCGAATCTTGAATGTTTAGCGAATCGATCGTAATTGGTCTGACCGCTCAAGGCTTATCTCTCTATTCCCCTTTCTGGTCTCCGGTCATTGGTAGAAAGCCTGTAAATTGAATTTCTCTCCTCTCCCACCTCTCCAGCTTGGGAATACTTCTTTCTATTGGCTATATATCTGTAGTCACAATGCCAGTGAAAGCTATCTTCTGGATAGAGCAAGAAAAAGTATGCGCAAGTGCAGTAGTTCAAGGCAGGCAGGTAAGGGCAGGTAGTAAAGGCAAGCGCATAGGCAGGGGATAGGCATTCAAATCACTATCTTCAAATAGCATATATAAGAGAAAGAGTGGCTCGTGCATCATCTTTCTCGATGCTTTGAATAGCGTAGTAAATATAGTTTAGAAAGATAAAGAGATTCGTCTTGTAATAGCAGGTTGAAGCTACTTATTTATATATAGTACCTAAGCGCTAAATCATTTGACAATACCGATCTAATATGTAAATAGTTCCTAAATCAATAGGAAAGTAGCCCAAGGGTCGTAGATTGTCGGGTTGGAGGGACCCACGGGGCGGTAACAAGACTAAACAAGTAAGGAAGGGGAAGTACTTGAAGAGAAGAGTTTACAAGAGGAAGGCCCATGCTTTTCATCCCAAGTGGAATGCCAAAAGCAGCAAAGGGGCGTAGCGATCTCCGAAAGTGAATAAAGAAAGTAGAAGTGCAGTAGATGCGGAGAAAAGTCTGCTGTGCACAGAAAAGTCTGTTGTGCACCGAATCGTCTGCTTAGTCTTCTGTCTCTTTCCTGTGCTATCAAGAATGAGGAATAGCCTTTAAAACAGTGCTTGTTTTCAAGGAGTACTTGGTTTATCGCTTCGCTCGGCTTCGCTTGCTACTAGCTTCCGCCCTATCTCTTCTTTAGAAAGGTCCTTAACGGCTTCTAGAAAGAAGGCTTCTATAACTACTATTCAAAGCATCGAAAGAGACTTCCCTTATATACATCATTATCAATGGCACATCACATCTGCTATCTATGAAGGTAAGCTCCGCCGCATTCTCATTCTAAAGTAAGGCCAAGGACTATTTATTTCCCCATTGAATCGAGACTGGCAATGAGATCAAAAGAAAGAAAAAGGCAATCGTTTGATCGAGGGGACCCAGATCCGCTCTCAGATGCGCGGAATCGATGCAGAGTTAGCACTACCTTGCTTCTGCTCTTGCTAGCTAGGGGATTCATCTCTATCAATTCCTTTTTCATAAGGGGGGGAATGCGAGAAGGGATTACTTGCTAACGGGTTTGTTTCAACCCCTACGTATTTTTGTCCTATTCTGGGCATCCATATGTGTCAAACTTGGCTACCATGCCCGGGAGAGACTGGTTTGGTTGATCTGGTCTTTCCTGTTTATTTCATAACCTTCTGTCTTCCCCCTCACAGCGCATCGACTGTGGCATTAGATGTTAAACTTCACCACCATGCTCATTGCACGGATGGATCCTCTGAAGTACATATTTGAGAAGCCTTCGTTTGCTAAACAAAAGAAAGAGGCACTCAAAGTAAAGAAGCAACAGATGACCCTTAGCAGAAGAAGAACTAAAGCTAACACGAGCAGGAGCCTCGAAGAGCGGAAAGAAGACCACTGATCATATATTTTCTTACATATTTGATTCAATAAGGACTTCACCTTATCTAACTAAGATAAGAAAATGAACCATTATAGGCAGAAAGGTAGCCCTTCAGGTGATCCGGTTTGATTGAATCTTTTTTTCCGGTATGAAGGAAGCTAAGTATAGGCCTTGTCTGTAGGCGGAATAGAGTACGCCGTTAGGCAATACGGCAAGCAGTAAGTACTGTTTTCTAATTATTGGACAGAAGGGTCCTTGGAAGGAAGGCGAGCAAGCCGGTACAGATACCTCCGGTTTCAGAGCTGGCACCGGAGAAAGCAGCCAACCAGCAAGAGGAAGGCCAGTGAATAAATCAAGTACTGTTCTTGAAGTCTCAGAGCTGAGCTGAGCAGTAGCATCGGAGCTAGCTTGGCAAGAGATGAGCTCGAGCTTCATCATTATCTGAGTCGAGCGAGAGCGTCTTTCTTCTTCTCGAGTGAAGTAGCTTACTATTGCTCTGCGCGCTAGCCCCTCTATGTCTTTGCTTCGTGCTAATGCCCTTTTGTTTGCGCTGTGTGCTCTGCGCGTTCTAGCTAGCAAGCAAGCACAGCAAAGCAGCATGAGTCTTTCGCGCTAATGCCATCAGTTGTTGGGGGAGGGATTGATAGATTCACTGATAAGCCATCCCATCTCGAATGAGATGTCGGAGGGAGAACGAATGGGACTGAGGGGAGAACATCCCCGCTAATATTGATGCATGATAAACTAGACTTGCTATTCTTTTCCTCCCCTCTCTCCGAGAGGATCCGGTGAGACACGAGAGAACGGTTCAAATTGTCACAGGTTTGCCTACGGGACTGAATGTCTTATCGTAGTTAATACCATGAAGTTGGGTGATTTTGCCACTAATCTGGCCTTGAGGGGCGTGATACTCTTTCAAGTAGCTTGGTTTGAAAAGCCATTTGCTACCAAGGAAATTCGATTCGGATAGGCAAAAGTGTCCAGGTCGAGTTGCCATCTCTCTTGGTCTGCCCTGTGCTAGCTGAGGCAGGGAGCTAGTCAAGGCATTTATCCGCCAGTGAAGTAGATCTCGAACAACCAATGCAACCAATCCCGAAAGAAAGGCAATCAGAACAGAAAGGAGATTTCTGGGCGGATTTGAAGAGACTGAGCAGTGTAGTGATTTACCAAGCTGGGATTTGTTATGAGAGATTTGAATTCTTCTTGATTCCATGAGGAAGAGATGGGTGGGAGTGGGAGAAGTCAGAATACTGACCTCCACCAATGCTTCTTAGATATAGATCCGGGTGACCTCCCTTTTAAGGGCCCGCTCTACACTTTTCCCAACCGGTTTGATTAGAAAATGAGTTCTTTCCGGATAAAAACCTGCGTACTATCTGATAGAGGCAGTCAGTGGGGAATCTCGTTGTTATGACTGTTGATTGCCTACCAATCTGAGTCTGAGTAAATAAGGGTCCCGTTAATCCCGAAACGAAAGTCGAAGGAACCGCGGTAACCCCGCCAAATAAAGAAAATCAAAGGGGTCACGCCTTCAAGCCAAGCCCGTTAACTTAACTCCGAATCGCCATTCCACGAGTTAAGCTCGGTAAACCCGAAAAGCTGGGTGGACTTCATAGCCCGGTCACTCCGATTGTCTTAGTAAACTGATTGTGTACCATACTAGGTGGTTCGCCTCTGATCCCTAAGCTGAGCTCCAAAGTCTGGATTTATTCCTAAAGCTAAAGTAAGGGCAAGGCCCCGGGAATCCCCCTTTTGTGATTGTTCCAAAGCGTGCTTCCGTTTCTTGTTCTTCGAGCTCAACTGGTCATGCTTCTTTCTCAGTTGCGCGATTCCTAACTGTTAGATCCTAGATCAGAGGATGTAGGTGAGTCTGATTGTTCTGACTTCTACTCTTGTAAGTTGCCTTAAGGCAACTTCCAGTTCCAGCCCAATAGGGGAACTTTCCGGTGAGGAGGATCCCATTTATAAGAAGGAAGAAAAACCTACGTATCCTTTCGCCGGGTCAAAGATCAGTCCAGATCAGCTCTCGGAAGTCAAACTTCTCCTCTGCAGCTAGGTCAGTTCGGGCTACGACCCTTCGAGCAGGGCAGTTCATGAGCTGCTATCTCCGACCGGTCTTCTTTTGCTCTGCTGTTCCTCCAACCTGTACTAAAGCCAAGGCTTCTCGAAGTCAAGTACATCAAAGGTAGGGGAGGTCATCTCAGGATGGACTCAATATCCATTATCTTGCCACTCACTTCCCTTTCTCCAAATCTTTCGTTTCAAGCATCAAACGATCAAAGAGCTCACAACCCAGTTGATCTCACTGGTGTCTACAACAGTAGGTTAGGATCATTGGATCAGCACGACCTTGAGCTATGGGCCATCCAAGAGGTGGGCCACAAATCCCACAGCACAGTCTGGACTGATGAGTTGGTTGGGCCCGTATAGGGCCTATGGTGCCAATACCACCATATAATACGTAGACATCATCAAAGCCCTCGTTGTCATTTCTCTTTCTTTTGAAAAAACTCAAAACCGGCTCGTTGATAAGAACCCATGGACGGCCAAAGGACTTTTTTTAACTTCCAACGACTATTCAACCAACGAATTTCTTAGATTTTTTAACCTCGTTGACAAATCAGGACGCCCGCACGTCCGGCCACCTCCTAATCCTATCAACCTACCTGTGTCGTACATACATCACAACATGGAGGGTGGGTCCTACCAAGGGGATCACCCAAGCTAAATATGACCCATCTTATGATTGATCCCAAGATCCCAACCGTCCTTAGACATGGTCATCAATCTGGACCGTGTCCAAATGTTGGGCCAGCCCTTGCATTGGCGGCAAACCAATATTCGCACGTTTGGAATGATCCTAACCATCTGATCAGAAAGCCTTAATAAAAAAACACACATAGGCAACAGTCCAAAATCAAGCGGGCTACAGTGTGTGATCCCGTATGCTTTCTCTATCGTGTATGCTTTCGATATCAAATTGATCTATTAGTGCTCTCATGCTTTCTTTCTCTGTGCCACGGCGCGATATTGATGTGATGATCCGTTAATCATGCGATATGGACTCCGCCGTTAACGGCTTTATCATGCTATCTATATGTGTTGATCCGTTAAATTATGCACCCCCCGCTTCTGCAGCAGCATATAATCTCGGTCCCTTGATGCCCGCAGCTCAATCTCTTTCAGTGATTGACGGCGTCCGCTTTTCAGCGATGCTGCTTTTTCTTGTCGCGTCGTCTCTGGGCGGCGCCTTCGCAGTCCGGGATTTTCGAAGGATGAATCCAGTGGTGCCCGCAGTTCTGTCGCGGAACGGGGCGGTTTTATTGCCTAAAAGAATGCCGGCTCGGGCTAAATCAAAGTAGCAGCAATCAAGATACCGGGCTCAAGGCTAGATAAGAGGCTATTCCTCTTACCGTACTTCCCGAGGGAAAAAAGCTGTTACAGAAGAAGAGTCCTTAGGCCTCCCAAAAAGATAGAAGTCTCCGATAAACAGTCCTTACGCCGACATTAGCAGTAGCGCTAGTAAGGCCGACAAATACAAAGAGGGACGGTGCGACAGCGCTTTTTTAAGCCCAAAGGCTAGTTCAGTCACTTCCGGATGAATAAGAGTTCTCTTTCTCTTTCTCGATCGAAAGAACCTTAATCGAATGGCCAAGCTAAGAAGAATCGAATCATCGCCCGAAAGAAAGGGCCTTAATTAAGTTAAGGCTTTCTTTCTTTCCTAGATGGAGAGAATCCGCAAGTAGGAATAAGAGCATTGGAGAGGGGCTGCAGTTGTCGACTCTGAACGAATGGTTTTATGTGAAGAAGAGGTGGTAACTTTTATAAAGAATCAGATCCCGTTACAGTTGGGAAAGCAAGTGCCATCCGAGAGTCTTCTTCGTCTTCTGCTGGAACTGTTTTCTCTAAAGGTAGTGAAGTGAGCCGAGGAGAGGAAGCATCCTGTTCACCAATCCGATCTTCTTTCAGAAGCTGGTAGAGAATAGGCTGTGATGCCAGAGGAGAGAGAATTTCTTTTGTTGAAGAAGCTTAAAAATAAGCTCTTGCTCATGAATCCCTTTCCGGTGCAGATGAATAAATATGCTGTTTAGCTTGGGACTAGGGCTTGTGATCCTTATCTTAACGGTAGAACAAAAATAACAAAGGAGCTCTCCTATCCTAAGCAAGCAGCGGAGTCGTAGACCATTGCTTTAATGAAAGACGGGATGGGTTCCTTCTGATCCTAAGCTGTGAACTCATGGTCAAATTCCGAGGTGGGCTTTCCCTTCTCTATGGTAGCATGGTCTTCTCCTAGGGTTTCTCTTGGTGGAGGAAGGGCTACTGGAAGCCTAGAAGGAAAAGAAGTCTGGGCTGGGGAACGAAGTGACTTACGGGATTAAATAAAGCGAGGGAAAGAAGAAATGCTCTCTTGCTTGCCCGGCAAAGGGATATCAAGATTCACGTGCGAAGGGACGAGCGAAAGGCTTCCTAGTAAGCCTTGGTTCCTGGTATAAGAAAGAAAGTAGAGCTAGGCTTCTGTGAGTGAACGAGATGAGGATCGAGGCAGTTCCCCCAGGGTAGGTGCTTTCTTCGCGAGTATGTCTGTTGATGGCGCTGTGTCCTATCTGCTCAAGGAAAGCTGTCCAACTCAATGTGTAACGCATCAGCGGCATTTGCTACATAATCCGCATCTGTTGTCAGAATTGCTACTATAAGGGAGAAAGGAGTTAAAGTCTGCTTAATATTCTAAGAAAATGATAAAATTCACTTCTTGCTAAGAAGAAGATTATGTTCTAAGATCGGGATTCCTATTAGATTAGATTTAGATAGAAGTATGAAAATCAGGCTCAGGACATAAGGATTAGTGGGCAATTGCCTTATTTTTTTTTTTAAAGGAGGAGATGCGAGGAATAGCTCATTAGATCCATGCCACTTCGAACTCCAAGTCTTAAGCAAACTGGCATCTACCTTGCCTTGCTCTGTAGCCGAAATAGATAGATTCAAAGGGCGAAGGAAAGAGAGTTCTTTGAGTGACAGAGATTCCGATTCAACTTCTCCCACGGGGAAAGAAAGCCTTTATAGTGAAGCTAGCCTATTAGGCGCTGTGTAAGAGCTCTATGCTATCTATGGAATAGTGGTCAGTACTGCTTGAAAGTTTGAACCAAGTCTTGGATTCGGAAGAAAAGTAGGCGTAGAGGATATTGGGAAAGATCCCAAATCTGGTTAACTGCTTTAGGAGTGCCGGCTCCAGGCTAGAGAAAAGATAGGCTATGAAGCTGTGAAAAAGAGTTTATAGCGAAAGTTTTCTTTTTAGTCACCGATAAATAAAGTAGCTAGGCTTCCTGGTGGTTTGAAAGAGATCTTAGTGCCTTAGACGACCTAAAAGGAGGATTGCTTCTCTCACCCGTAGCAAGGTAGCCCAAGATTATTTTGAGACGAATGAATGCCGAAGAAAGGAAGGTCTGAGAGCTTACTCCGCTGTTCGTGGTGGAGTAAGGGCTTAGGAGTAGTAAAGGCATGCCTTAAGGCAGCTCGTGACCTAAGGTAGGCGCATTAGACTGAATTAGTGTTAGTTTTGGCATTTCTCGCAGGAGAATAGGAAGAATTTTCAATGACAAAGCGAAATTATCTTATTAAAAAAGCGGACTAGGAGCGGAAGGCGAAAGGGGATTTCTTTAGTAAGGAAGGAAAGCAAGTTAGTTACATCTATCTTAAAGTCTGATTCGGATTCTGCTCTCGCTGTTCTCAAAGTAGCGAAGTTACCAGAGGGAGAAGCTCTGATTCCTCTTGTTGAATCGACTCTTCACAACGTATCGTATTACTTAAAAGCAAATACGTTACGTTATAAGTAAGGGCGAGAGGAAAGAGACAACAGCTGTTTACTAGCAAGCATTGAAAGCAGATGCCAGAATAGAAGGACTCTTTGAACTGAACGACGTAATAAATAAAGAAACTAGCTGCCATCAAGACTGAACGAGATGAGGATTAAAGAAAATCGAACTGTGATAACGTTTGTTTTTACCATAAAAGCAGAAAGAAGGAAAGAGAACAGATGAAAGTTCGCCCAAAAGAAGCGAGTGACTCAAGGTATGCCATCGCTCTTCTCTCTTGACCTGAGACTTGGGGGAGTTCTGTGAGCGAGGAGCGAAGCCTTTCGGTAGCTGTTAAAAAGAAGAAATTCAATCAGCTCCAGAGCTAGGAGGTCTATGTCTAGGTTGAGGGTTGAGGAGAGTCCTTTTAGTTAATCTTAGCTGCTACCCTACTTATCCCAGCTCTAAAGGCAGCTACTGACTCGTCAAGTTGAGTCGACTGTGATTCTTCTTGTTCCGCTGTGAATGGTATCGTTATCGTATTCAGTAGTTTGTTTTCCCGGCTCCACCTACTAAGCCGATAGCAGCCATCAAAGGGAGGGAACGAGTGATCCAATATCCAGATTCTCTGGCCGAGCCAATCAATCGAATGGAAGTTCAAAGCACTCCCTCTCTTCGTCTCCCAAACCTAGGTATCTCTCTTCTGGTCCCTCATCCTCTACAGTAGGTGCAAGCCATCCAGCTGACTCAAATTCATCCATTTCTCTTCCCTTCGCTTCCAACTGGGACCTATGAACCACCGAACCGCAGCGAAAGGATAACCAGCCGTGGTATCGTGACCGGACCAAAGAAGTCGATATGGAGCCATCAGCATCCCTTCGACCCGCAAGAGAGGAAAGAAGTTAAAGCTCTCGATCCCCATAGCAAATCGGATCGCTGGCAGATCACCTATTTTAATTTTCTGTAAAGATTCTCAGAAGAGTACCTTACCTCTTTAAAAAGTCCTCTCCCTCGAAATATCTACCTATCTTAAGAGCGCTCCCTCGCTTTATATTATTGAAAAGGCGCATAAATTGGATTTTTTCCTCTTCTCAACATTAAGATGTTGCGCCCCTATCAATGTGAATTGATAAATCAATTTAGGGAAACGGAAACTCCTATTATATATATATAATACTGAGTCAACAGGAGAACTACCCCTATTCCGACTTTGAACAGGCTTCTTTCTTTCTTTCTAGCCTGTTCGTTTTGGCCTCACTCTTTCATGGGAGAGGAAAGGTCCCCTTTGTCATAGGTTGTTTTTCCTATAGGTTCTTTTTTTTTTTAATCGGGATCCTCTCCCAATGTGCATATAACTCACTTTCGGCACTTCCGTTAGTTCTCCACATGCACATGTCCAAAAACCTTCTGGAACATCGACTCTGTACTTCTTGCAACTTCATCTCCAGAACGCAACATACCGACTCTATACCCTGAGGGAAACTGGAACACGATAATGAATAATGTAGCTCTACACCCTACGGGAGTTGGAATGTAAGCACGTCATCATCAAAATTTAGAAAAGGTGGACTCTAGACCTAGAGGGAGGGTTGAAGATATGGAAGTAGGAACGCCACAAACCTAAATTTTTACTTGACTAACGTTCCAAAAATGTCGTTCACGCTTACTTACTTATGAGCAAAACGGGGTATAAATAATAGGCCGAATAAGCGACAAAGAGTACACCGTTCAAACGGAAGACCAAACGAAGATGGTGGGAATGAAACTCAAGATCTTCTGATTTTATCCTTAGGCCAACTCACGAGCTGGACTCGAACCAGCACTTCCGGATTAATTACATCCAGCTTTATACCAATGATCGTGATTTTTGGTTATCCGGTTCATCCTACGCGATTACTCCCGGGGTCAGTCCCTTTACCCGACAATCGGAAAACCTAAGGTTTGTTTGATCTGAAATCAAAGTCTTTTGGTACGTTGTCCTTCTCTGAAATGGGAGAATCAACTTGCTGGTGGATCTCGTGCTTTCTTTTTTTGAGCACTTTGAAAAGAAAACCTGAAGGAAGCCTCGCCTTTCATTATTCTCCTTCTTGAAAATCTTTCTGAATTAGATCCTTGATTAGACAGTCATAAGAGCAATAACCAGCTCTTCCTTTATAGATCTGGTTATAAGCCTTTGTTAAAGCCTGTCTTTCATCTGTCTTATTTTCGAATGAAAGGAATTTCTTATTCACTTCAGTGACGCATTCGCTCTTTTCTTTTGAAGCGATGTAAAATTAATTATCACCCCCCTTTCTCAATATCTATATCTCATTGAATATTTTATTGATTTCATGGTTTTTATTATCTTTCATATTCGAAACTTCAATCGCATACCGCTCTTGCTTTTGTTTTTCAATGTTGTGTTCTATGCGATGCAAGTTTTTTTTGTTATAGAGGTCGAAATTTTCCTCTTCTTCCATAGGAGAAAGATTCAGATCTGGTAAAGTGTGAGTCCGACGAGTTGGGTTCGAGGTCGAGGTGGAAGGGCGGTCTTCTTCTGAAGAAGAATCATCAAACTCACAAGCGGCAACACCGATGGCTGGAAAAAGAGGTGCCGCTGCGGAAAGTATAAAATTTATAATCATAACCACACCCCCCTTGTCACAACAAAGGAAAGAAGGGAAAGAACAATAAAATAAGTAGAATGTGGTTCAAAGGGCGTCTTCTCATATATTTATTCATTTGTTCTTATAGACCGATCGACTTTTACCTCCTTAGATTGGTCATCTAAGGGGGCCATCATGAAGTCAGTCCCTTTCAGTCCTCCCAAGATCCACCTATCGAATCGGATCTCCAGATCATTACCCAGAACCGGAGGGCAATAACCCGTCGACCACGATCCTGCACCCATATCATAGCACTTCCAGATCAAACCATATTTGACGAACTGAGCATCAAACAATGTTCTTTTCCAGGAAGTCGCACAGATAGGAGCCGCAAATAGATCGGCAAGACTCGGGTCGGGTCGAAGAGCAACGGTGAAGTACCAGGTATTCCATCGCAGCCACTGCTTAACCCAATTATGGATTAACGTGCGTTCCAGAATTTCCCGTTCTCCATCGAAGACCATCTCCTCAGGAAATAGCCGAATCTCCTTCGGTTTCAATTCCTTACGGAGCCTTTCGATTATGAGTCCCTTTAGGTAGGGATTGATGGGTCGCCCCCGACCAACCCACCACTCTAAAGGTAACCGAGAGGTACCTGGTGGCTTCGTCGAAGCAACCCATAATCTTTCCCACCGACGAGATCGATGAGTAGAATACAGGCGCGACCGTACCCTATAACCTGCACCAGCTAACCGAAATAAGACATTCGGATTAGTGATCTTATAAAGATCACATAACTGGCACATGCCTAGAGTAGATCGGACTGTCAAAAGAGCTCGCATTGAAACGGGAGAGAGATCCTTTTGGACCCCTTTCACCCAAAATTTCTTTGCAAACTCGAGTACACCCTTATGTGAGACAAGAGACTTGTCTAACGATATGGAGACTCCCATTTTATTTAACAGTTGCCGATAGTTACTAGCCACCGCGGGGTCAGAGATGACGACGTCATCCCCTAATACCGCATAAGAGGTAAAGGACCCTTGACGGACTGAAGATAACTCTGCTGCCAACCACACCATATAATGGTGCGACAGTGAAAAGAGAGCTCAGGAACCGTAATAACCCAAAGGTTGACCGGCTACAAAGCTCACAAGGGAAGGTTTCCGAACCATCGGTTTCCAAACCCAAAATGAGTTCAAGCCCAGAGAGCCATTTACCACACACGAGGCAAACGTTGGACCGAATAGACACTCCATAAGAGTGTATATCACGGTTAACGGCCATCGATCAGTCGCCGACTTAAGATCAAAGGACCATAAGTCCTGAGGCCTTAGTTGGGACAGTTGGTAAATTGGCTTCTGTTGGTCAAACGTTCCATCCTGGGGCAAGAGGGCTAAGACCTTCATTGCCCAGACATGGACAGGGTGAAGCAATCTCTGCTTAATATAATTACCAATGGCAAAGATTCTCCTCTTTCCGGCTCCTTCAATCACCGACGCCAACCTACCAGGCCATAAGTGAGCATATGCTTGGGCGACGCTGGAAAAACCCAGTCCGACAGCCCTCTCATAATACTCCAAGTCTTGATTACAAGCCTGGGTGGTATACCTATTGTCCAAGGCGAACAAAGTCCGCTTGGCAAATAGGATACCCGGGGAAAACACTCCGGCCTGGAGAGAATGTATGAAATTAACATTCTCAGCGAAGGAGGCAATCTCATATTTCATACTTGTAAATATGTTAGGTACCGCCTTCCGCCATCCCTTAGGTAGGTCAAGACCTCTACCCACAAAGATTCGGTCGTCATTAGGAGTAGCTTTCCAGGTTGGTTCCCATACCAAACCCTTTTCAAGGGGAATGGTGGAGATCCAAGGAAAAGATTTCCGGCGTATCTCGTTGAAGTGAGTTTTCATCAACGAACACACCTCCTGGACCGATTCCATGCATTCAACCGGTTTGGTGATTGAGTCAAAAGTTGAACGGCGAATTGGTTTCGCCAATTCAATAATCCGACACAAACCAGGATAAATACAGGCGAACTAAAGAGTCCGCCCGGTCATCACCGACACTAATACAATGTCTATGACGAACAGGAATGATCCGAGGAATCCCGGACCGCGTTAGTGACACATATATAGGAAGCATTTCCTTGTCAACTCTATTTCCGGCATAATACCGTTGAAGAGCAACCGAACACTGCTTTAAATAAAGCGCAGTGAACAGAGGTCCTGACTTCCTGTACATGCTGAGAACTCTCTTAACAAATAGAGTCATCGCGAGACCAACTTCAACTGACAGTCGACCAGAGACGATTAAAGGGACCCTGCTCAACAGGCCCTTTAACCGTCGGGTATGTTCAAACATACCACGCCATGAGTATTTAGTGACCTTCTCAATAAAGTTTGAGAATAAGTTCATAGGCTTTAACCTTTTCCTTTTATTTAGAATACGAATAAATAGGAAAGGGCTAAGGCTCTATGTCCCTTTCTCACCCTTTACTAAGAAAGTCACTACCTACTCAACTCTCCTTGACCCTGGAATCAGTTCCAGTGATGGGAGGCGTCTGGTTCCCAACCAGAATCTTTTCTTCTTAATGAGATGAGAGTCTCAGTTGGGAAGAAAAGACGAAGTTGTCGTCTCTATATTGTGAGATCCATCCACCAATAACACACTACCGGTGGGCTGAGTCCCATCAACCAGAGACGGTGCTCCAACGGCGAGCACGTCGAGGTTATCTTTTTATGCTCAAACGTGCTGGGAGGGGGGGAAACCCTCCTTCCACCCGGGGAATGAATCCCCCGGAATGGTGCCATATATTTATTCATTTGTTGATATATGTTCATTCGCTCTGCTCGCGGAGCGGCATACCGAACAGAAAAGCGTTATCGGAATTGAACAACTGAGTTGTTATAATGTGATTTTTCATTCTAATTTTGTTATGCATAACAACACTCCTCTTCTATTCTTATGCTATGCAATTTCAAATTTTCATTTTTTCACCGGGCTTGGACCATGTCTCCCGAACAATCTCAGTACATATGGCGCAAGACGATTCCACATATCGAGGTCGGAATGGGATCGGGTGTTTTCACGTCTCACCGTAGTGCCCGG